GTTAATGTAGCTTAATTTATAAAGCGAAGCACTGAAAATGCTTAGATGAGAACTTATAATACTCCATAAACACATAGGTTTGGTCCTGGCCTTTCTATTAGTTGTTAATGAACTTACACATGCAAGACTCCTCACTCCTGTGAAAATGCCCTCTAATCACACTTGATATAAAGGAGCTGGTATCAAGCACACTATAAAAGTAGCTCATAACGCCTTGCTCAGCCACACCCCCACGGGAAACAGCAGTGATAAAAATTAAGCAATAAACGAAAGTTTGACTAAGTTACATTATTGAGGACTGGTAAATTTCGTGCCAGCCACCGCGGTCATACGATTGGACCAAACTAATAGACAACCGGCGTAAAGTGTGTTTTAGATCATAACCCACCAATAAAGTCGAACTTTAATCAAGCTGTAAAAAGCCTTCATTACTGTAAGATAATTAACAAAGGTAACTTTAAAACTTCTGACTACACAATAGCTAAGATCCAAACTGGGATTAGATACCCCACTATGCTTAGCCCTAAACATAAAGAATTATAAACAAAATTATTCGCCAGAGTACTACCAGCAAGAGCTAGAAACTCAAAGGACTTGGCGGTGCCCTATATCCTTCTAGAGGAGCCTGTTCCGTAATCGATAAACCCCGATATACCACACCAACCTTTGCCAAATCAGCCTATATACCGCCATCTTCAGCAAACCCTAAAAAGGAAGTATAGTAAGCACAAACATTAGCATAAAAACGTTAGGTCAAGGTGTAGCCTATAGGTTGGAGAGAAATGGGCTACATTTCCCAAATCCGGGACATTCACGAAAACTCATGTGAAACCATTAGTCAAAGGTGGATTTAGCAGTAAATTAAGAATAGAGTGCTTAATTGAATAAGGCCATGGGGCACGCACACACCGCCCGTCACCCTCCTCAAGCAATAATTATTTATTATTCTATAAAACCTAAAATATAGTCTGTGAGAGGAGATAAGTCGTAACAAGGTAAGCGTACTGGAAAGTGCGCTTGGATAACGCAAAGTGTAGCTTAAATTAAAGCACCTGGTTTACACCCAGAAGATTCCAACTCAAACTGAACACTTTGAAACTAAACATAGTCCAAGTTAAACCCCTCTAAATTATCTCAAAAACTAAAACAAAACATTTATCAATAATTAAAGTATTAGGCGATAGAAATTTTACCTGGCACTATAGAGAAAGTACCGCAAGGGAAAACTGAAAGAAATTTATAAGTGAAAAATAGCAAAGCTTAAAACTTATACCTTTTGCATAATGATTCAACTAGAAATCCTTAGCAAAAAGAATTATAGTTAAATAACCCGAAACCAGACGAGCTACCTATCAGCAGCCCATTTAGAGCGAACTCATCTATGTGGCAAAATAGTGAGACGACTGACAGGTAGAGGCGACAAACCTATCGAGCCTGGTGATAGCTGGTTGTCCAGAAAGGAATTTTAGTTCCAATTTAAATTTACCTATAAGTAAACAAATTATAATGTAAATTTAAATAATAATCTAAAAAGGTACAGCCTTTTAGATACGGGATACAACCCCCTCTAGAGAATAAAAATTTTAAACCACAATAGTAGGCCTAAAAGCAGCCATCAAATAAGAAAGCGTTAAAGCCCAACAGTATAAAAACTTAATTTCATAATAACAATTTAATTCCTAATATAAAACTGGACCATTCTATTTTTAAATAGAAGTAATAATGTTGATATGAGTAACAAGAAAAATTTTCTCCTCGCATGAGTGTATATCAGAACGAATAAATCACTGATAATTATCAAAATTAGTACTATCAACTACCACACACCTAAATATTAATTGTTAATCCAACACAGGAATGCAACAAAGGAAAGATTAAAAAGAGTAAAAGGAACTCGGCAAATATAAACCCCGCCTGTTTACCAAAAACATCACCTCTAGCATGAAAAGTATTAGAGGCACTGCCTGCCCAGTGACTTTAGTTTAACGGCCGCGGTATCCTGACCGTGCAAAGGTAGCATAATCATTTGTTCTCTAAATAGGGACTTGTATGAAAGGCTTCACGAGGGTCTGACTGTCTCTTGCTCTTAATCGGTGAAATTGACATTCCCGTGAAGAGGCGGGAATAAAATAATAAGACGAGAAGACCCTATGGAGCTTTAATTAACTAACTTACATGACCATATACACTCTCTATAAGAAATAACACAAACATGATTAAGTTAGCAATTTAGGTTGGGGTGACCTCGGAACAAAACCTAACCTCCGAGAAAATTCTATTAAGACTTACAAGTCGAAATTACAACATTACACAATGATCCGTCATCGGCGATCAACGAAACAAGTTACCCTAGGGATAACAGCGCAATCCTATTTAAGAGTCCATATCGACAATTAGGGTTTACGACCTCGATGTTGGATCAGGACATCCCAATGGTGCAGCAGCTATTAATGTGTTCGTTTGTTCAACGATTAAAGTCCTACGTGATCTGAGTTCAGACCGGAGTAATCCAGGTCGGTTTCTATCTATTAACTAAGCCTCTCCCAGTACGAAAGGATCAGAGAGACAAGGCCCACTTATAATTAAGCGCCTTAACAAAACAGATGAACTAATCTTAATCACACTAAAACCACAAACTACCTTAGATAAAGGATCAGGTTAAAGTGGCAGAGACTGGTAATTGCATAAAACTTAAGATTTTAAATCCAGAGGTTCAATTCCTCTCTTTAACAAACTATATGTATCTTATAAATTTATTAACTATAATCGTCCCCATCTTATTAGCCGTAGCATTCTTAACTCTACTAGAACGAAAAATACTAGGCTATATACAACTTCGAAAAGGACCAAATGTTGTAGGAACTTACGGACTTCTTCAACCAATCGCCGATGCGGTTAAATTATTTACTAAAGAGCCACTGCAACCACTAACATCATCCCCCACTCTATTCATTATTGCCCCTACCCTAGCACTAACACTAGCACTAACAATATGAATTCCCCTACCCATACCACACCCGTTAATTAACATAAACCTGGGCGTGTTGTTCATACTGGCCCTATCAAGTCTAGCCGTCTATGCCATTTTATGATCAGGTTGAGCCTCAAATTCAAAATATGCATTAATTGGCGCTCTACGAGCAGTAGCTCAGACTATTTCCTATGAAGTAACTCTAGCCATCATCATCTTATCCACCCTACTTATAAACGGCTCTTTCACACTATCAACATTAATTACAACTCAAGAATACATTTGATTAATTCTACCATCATGACCTCTAACTATAATATGATTCATCTCAACCCTAGCAGAAACCAACCGAGCCCCTTTTGACTTGACGGAAGGAGAATCGGAACTCGTATCAGGATTTAATGTAGAATACGCAGGGGGCCCTTTCGCCCTATTTTTCCTTGCAGAATATGCTAATATTATTATAATAAACGCCCTAACCGTAATCCTATTTTTAGGGGCATATAATAACCCAATATTTCCTGAAATATATACTATCAACTTCACCACCAAAGCCCTCCTATTCACAACTTTCTTCTTATGAATCCGAGCATCATATCCCCGATTCCGATATGATCAACTGATGCATCTATTATGAAAAAACTTCTTACCCCTTACCCTAGTGATATGCATATGACACGTAACCCTGCCAATCATCATAGCAGGAGTTCCACCTCAAACATAAGAAACATGTCTGATAAAAGAGTTACTTTGATAGAGTAAATAATAGGAGTTTAAACCTCCTTGTTTCTAGAATTATAGGAATCGAACCTACCCTTAAGAATTCAAAAATCTTCGTGCTACCTAATCTACACTACATTCTAAGTAAGGTCAGCTAAATAAGCTATCGGGCCCATACCCCGAAAATGTTGGTTATTACCCTTCCCGTACTAATTAACCCAATAACCTTTTCCCTAATCATAGTGACAATAATTTCAGGAACTCTACTAGTTATAACAAGCTCACATTGATTTTTAACTTGAGTGGGGTTCGAAATAAACATATTAGCAATTATCCCGCTGCTAACTAAACAACATAACCCTCGATCTACAGAAGCAGCAACAAAATATTTCTTAACACAAGCAACCGCTTCTATACTCCTTATAATGGCCGCAATTATCAACCTATTATACACCGGCCATTGATCCATTCAAAAATTAATCAACCCCATAGCATCAATCATAATAACAACAGCTCTTGCAATAAAACTAGGCCTATCCCCCTTTCACTTTTGAGTACCTGAAGTAACCCAAGGTATTCCATTATCATCAGGACTCATCTTACTAACATGACAAAAACTGGCACCCCTGTCAATCCTATATATAATCTCACCTGTAATAAACCTCAATCTTCTAATAATAATAGCCCTAATGTCAATTGCAATTGGAGGTTGAGGAGGACTAAACCAAACCCAACTACGAAAAATCATAGCCTACTCATCCATCGCCCACATGGGCTGAATAATAACCATCCTAACATATAGTCCAACTATAATACTACTAAACCTGTACTTATATATCCCAATAACAATTACAACCTTTTCCCTCTTAATACTCAACTCAACCACCACTACAACCTCGCTATCATACACATGAAACAAATTACCCCTAGCCACCATAATTATTTTAATTACTATACTATCCTTGGGAGGACTACCCCCACTCACCGGATTCTTACCAAAATGATTAATTATCCAAGAACTAGTAAAAAACAATAATATCACCCTATCAACCATCATAGCCCTCCTTGCCCTACTAAATCTATACTTCTACACACGAATTACATATACAACATCACTAACAATATTTCCTACAACAAATAATACAAAAGCCACTTGACAATTTAAATACCCAAAACAAATACCATATTTACCACCAATAATTATTATCTCGACACTCATTCTCCCAATATCGCCGCTAATAATAATTTTGGAATAGAAGTTTAGGTTATATAGACCAGAAGCCTTCAAAGCCTCAAGAAAATACTATTTATTTAACTTCTGGCATAGAGACTGCAGGAATTTATCCTACATCAAATGAATGCAAATCAATTACTTTAATTAAGCTAAGCCTCTCTAGATTGATGGGATTCGAACCCATAAAATATTAGTTAACAGCTAAATACCCTAACAACTGGCTTCAATCTACTTCTCCCGCCGCGAGGAAAAAAAGGCGGGAGAAGCCGGGGCAGGATTGAAGCTGCTTCTTCGAATTTGCAATTCGATGTGATCATACACTACAAGGCCATGGTAAAAAGAGGTCTTGCTCCTCTGTCTTTAGATTTACAGTCTAATACCTACTCGGCCATTTTACCTATGTTCATTAATCGCTGATTATTTTCAACCAACCACAAAGACATCGGCACCCTGTATCTTCTATTCGGTGCTTGAGCCGGCATGGTGGGTACAGCACTTAGCCTCTTAATTCGCGCCGAGTTGGGACAGCCGGGAGCCCTACTTGGAGACGACCAGATTTATAACGTAATTGTTACCGCCCATGCTTTTGTAATAATTTTCTTCATAGTTATACCTATCATAATTGGAGGTTTCGGAAACTGACTTGTTCCCCTTATAATCGGGGCTCCTGACATAGCATTTCCTCGAATAAATAATATGAGCTTTTGACTTCTTCCCCCTTCCTTTCTATTACTCTTGGCATCATCCATAGTAGAAGCAGGGGCAGGTACGGGTTGAACAGTTTATCCCCCTTTAGCAGGAAACCTTGCTCACGCAGGTGCCTCTGTGGATTTGACAATTTTTTCTCTACATTTAGCAGGTGTATCATCAATCTTAGGAGCAATTAACTTCATCACAACAATTATTAATATGAAGCCCCCTGCTCTTTCACAATACCAAACACCATTATTCGTTTGATCTGTTCTAATTACAGCCGTACTTCTTCTACTCTCACTTCCCGTCTTAGCTGCCGGCATTACAATATTACTAACAGATCGAAACCTAAATACAACATTTTTTGATCCAGCTGGAGGAGGAGACCCTATTTTATATCAACACTTATTCTGATTCTTTGGTCATCCGGAAGTATATATTTTAATTCTACCTGGCTTCGGTATTATTTCACATATCGTTACCTATTATTCAGGAAAAAAGGAACCCTTTGGATACATGGGCATGGTCTGAGCTATAATATCAATTGGATTTTTAGGGTTTATTGTATGAGCTCACCATATATTTACAGTAGGAATAGATGTTGACACTCGAGCATATTTTACTTCCGCCACTATAATTATCGCCATTCCCACAGGAGTTAAAGTATTTAGCTGACTAGCCACCCTTCATGGGGGCAATATCAAATGATCGCCCGCTATACTATGGGCTCTTGGATTTATCTTTCTATTTACAGTCGGAGGGTTAACAGGTATTGTACTAGCCAACTCTTCTCTTGATATCGTTCTCCATGACACTTATTACGTAGTAGCCCACTTCCATTATGTATTATCAATAGGAGCTGTCTTTGCTATTATAGGTGGATTCATTCACTGATTCCCCCTATTCTCAGGCTACACCCTAAGCACAACTTGAGCAAAAATCCACTTCCTTATTATATTTGTAGGAGTTAACATAACATTTTTCCCTCAGCATTTTCTAGGATTATCAGGTATACCTCGTCGCTATTCAGATTATCCTGATGCCTATACAACTTGAAATACCGTCTCTTCTATAGGCTCTTTCATCTCACTAACAGCTGTTGTATTAATAGTATTTATAGTATGAGAAGCATTTGCCTCCAAACGAGAAGTGTTAGTGGTTGAACTACCCTCAACAAATCTTGAATGATTACACGGATGTCCCCCACCCTACCATACATTTGAAGAACCTACTTACGTAAATCATAAGTAGCCTAAGAGAGGAAGGTTTCGAACCCCCAGAAATTGGTTTCAAGCCAATACCATAGCCACTATGACTCTCTCAACAGATGAGATATTAGTAAAATTTACATAACTTTGTCAAAGTTAAATTATAGGTGAGACCCCTATATATCTTTATGGCCTACCCCTTCCAGCTAGGATTTCAAGACGCAACATCACCTATTATAGAAGAATTGCTAAACTTTCATGATCATGCACTTATAATTGTTTTCCTAATTAGCTCCCTTGTACTATATATTATCTCACTCATGCTAACAACCAGTCTAACTCACACAAGCACTATAGACGCACAAGAAGTAGAGACGATTTGAACAATCCTTCCAGCAATCATTCTAATCCTAATTGCCCTTCCCTCATTACGAATTCTCTATATAATAGATGAGATCAATAACCCATCTGTAACTATCAAAACCATGGGGCATCAATGATACTGAAGCTATGAGTATACGGACTACGAAGACCTAATATTTGACTCCTACATAATTCCCACTTCCGAACTTAGTCCTGGACAACTTCGACTACTTGAAGTTGATAATCGAGTGGTTCTACCCGCTGAATTAACAATTCGAATATTAATTTCATCAGAAGACGTTCTACACTCTTGAGCCGTTCCCTCTTTGGGCCTAAAAACAGATGCCATCCCCGGACGCCTAAATCAAACAACCCTACTATCTACTCGACCTGGATTATATTACGGACAATGCTCCGAGATCTGCGGGTCTAATCACAGCTTTATGCCCATTGTCCTTGAAATAGTTCCCCTGAAATTCTTTGAAAAATGATCTTCATCCATAATATAACTTCATTAAGAAGCTAATTAGCACTAACCTTTTAAGTTAGAGATTGAAAGCACTAATCTTTCCTTAATGATATGCCACAGCTAGACACATCAACTTGATTCATTACAATCATATCCATAATTGCAACACTATTTATTATATTTCAATTAAAAATTTCAAAACACTATTATTACACGTACCCAGAGCCACTGGCTATTAAAACCCAAACACATAATACCCCCTGAGAAGCCAAATGAACGAAAATCTATTTGCCTCTTTCATTACCCCAACACTAATAGGTCTGCCTATTGTTATTGCTATCATCATGTTCCCTAGTATATTTTTCCCATCAACAACTCGTCTAATTAGTAACCGCTTAATCGCTATACAAAAATGAATTATCCGCCTTATTACAAAACAAATAATAGTTATCCATACTAAAAAGGGTCAGACCTGAGCTCTAATGCTGGTATCACTAATTATATTCATTGGGTCTACAAATCTAATAGGACTATTGCCCCACTCATTCACTCCAACCACTCAACTATCCATGAACCTAGGAATAGCCATTCCTCTCTGAGCAGGTACAGTTATCTTAGGATTCCGTCATAAAACTAAAGCGTCTCTAGCACATTTCCTTCCCCAAGGCACACCATTAGCTCTAATTCCCATACTAGTAATTATTGAGACAATTAGCTTATTCATTCAACCTATAGCATTAGCAGTACGGCTCACAGCAAATATCACTGCAGGACATCTATTAATTCACCTAATTGGAGCCGCTACTTTAGCTCTAATAGATATTAGTATAACTACTGCTCTAATCACATTCAACATCCTTGTGCTACTAACAATACTTGAATTTGCTGTTGCCCTTATTCAAGCCTACGTCTTTACTTTACTAGTAAGCCTTTATCTACACGATAATGCCTAATGACCCATCAAACGCACGCTTATCATATAGTTAACCCCAGTCCCTGACCGCTAACAGGAGCTTTATCAGCTCTTCTTTTAACCTCTGGTCTAGTAATATGATTTCACTTCAACTCATTATTGCTACTATCAATCGGCCTAATTACAAACACATTAACTATATATCAATGATGACGAGATATTGTCCGAGAAAGTACATTCCAAGGCCATCATACACCAATTGTACAAAAAGGCCTTCGCTATGGCATGATCCTATTTATTGTATCAGAAGTATTCTTCTTTTCAGGCTTTTTCTGAGCCTTTTATCATTCAAGCCTAGCTCCTACTCCAGAACTGGGAGGTTATTGACCCCCAGCAGGTATTACTCCCCTAAACCCTATAGAAGTACCACTACTCAACACATCAGTATTACTAGCCTCCGGAGTATCCATTACATGAGCACATCACAGTCTTATAGAGGGCAACCGTACTCACATAATACAAGCATTATTTATTACCATTCTTCTAGGCCTATATTTTACACTACTACAAGCTTCCGAGTATTACGAAACACCCTTTACCATCTCAGACGGTGTCTACGGTTCTACTTTTTTTATAGCCACAGGATTTCATGGCCTCCATGTTATTATCGGCTCAACATTCCTAATTGTCTGCTTCCTACGACAACTAAATTTCCACTTTACATCCAACCACCACTTTGGGTTTGAAGCTGCAGCCTGATACTGGCATTTTGTAGATGTTGTATGACTATTCCTATATGTATCTATCTATTGATGAGGCTCATATTCTTTTAGTATCATTTAGTACAACTGACTTCCAATCAGTTAGATCTGGAAAACCCCAGGAAAGAATAATTAATTTTATACTAACACTGCTCATTAATACCCTGCTGGCACTATTACTAGTAACCATTGCATTCTGACTACCCCATATGAATATTTACACTGAAAAATCAAGTCCATACGAATGTGGTTTTGACCCCATAGGATCTGCCCGTCTTCCCTTTTCAATAAAATTTTTCTTAATCGCCATTACCTTCTTACTATTTGACCTGGAAATCGCACTACTATTACCCCTACCATGAGCCTCCCAAACAAACAAACTCTCAATTATGCTATCAATATCTCTATTTTTAATCCTACTACTAATCATTAGCCTAGCCTATGAGTGGATACAAAAAGGACTAGAATGGTCTGAATATGATAATTAGTTTAATATAAAACGAATGATTTCGACTCATTAAATTATGATTGATCTCATAATTATCAACATGTCCCTAACTTATTTAAATATTATACTGGCATTCTCCACATCCCTCTTAGGCCTACTTATATACCGCTCCCACTTAATATCATCACTCTTATGTCTAGAAGGACTAGTCCTCTCCCTATTTGTACTAACCACTCTAATAGTCCTCACAATCAACTTAACCCTCACCAACCTCCTACCCATTATTTTATTAGTATTCGCAGCCTGTGAAGCAGCATTAGGCTTATCCTTATTAGTAGTAGTCTCCAATACATATGGAGTAGACTATGTACAAAACTTAAATCTACTTAAATGCTAAAAATTATTTTACCCACAATCATACTAATTCCGCTCACATGACTATCAAAAGGTAGTACAATATGAATTAACTCTACCATATACAGCCTATTGATCAGCATAACATGCCTGCCTCTAATAAACCAATCCTGTGATAACAGCTTAAACTTATCTCTATTGTTTTTTACTGATTCTCTATCAACTCCACTATTATTATTAACAGTCTGGCTGTTACCACTTATAATTATTGCCAGTCAACACCACCTATCTAAAGAACATATCTTACAAAAAAAACTCTATATTACTATAATACTTCTACTTCAAATCTTCTTAATTATAACATTCTCTGCCACTGAACTAATTATGTTTTATATCCTATTTGAAGCTACACTAGTACCTACTCTTATTATTATTACCCGATGAGGAGGGCAGGCAGAACGACTAAACGCCGGCATTTACTTTTTATTTTATACCCTAGCCGGATCCCTGCCCTTACTAGTTGCACTAGTCTATACTCAAACTTCACTAGGCTCTTTAAACCTGCTATTAACCCAGCACTGAGACTATCTCTCAATACAAACATGAAGCAGCTCAGCCTTATGACTCTCTTATATAATAGCATTTATAGTAAAAATGCCCTTATACGGCCTCCATCTATGATTACCCAAAGCCCACGTTGAGGCTCCTATCGCGGGCTCTATAGTCCTAGCTGCTATCTTACTAAAACTAGGTGGCTACGGAATATTACGAATTACTCTCATACTAGACCCCATCACCAACTCCATAGCCTATCCCTTCATAATGCTATCACTATGGGGAATAATTATGACTAGCTCTATCTGCCTACGCCAAACAGACCTAAAATCACTAATTGCCTACTCCTCAGTTAGCCACATAGCACTCGTAATCATAGCAATTTTGATCCAAAGTCCCTGAAGTTTTATAGGAGCAACCGCATTAATAATTGCCCATGGCCTAACATCTTCTATATTATTCTGCCTAGCAAATTCCAACTACGAGCGAACTCACAGTCGAACAATAATCTTAGCCCGTGGACTACAGATAATCCTACCTTTAATGGCAGCTTGATGGCTACTAGCAAGTCTCACAAACCTAGCTCTACCCCCATCTATCAACCTGATTGGAGAACTATTTGTAACAATAGCTATGTTCTCTTGATCCAACTTCTCTATCATTCTACTGGGAATTAACATTACCATTACTGCCCTTTATACCCTTTATATACTAACCTCCACCCAGCGAGGAAAACATACATATCATATTCATAACATTAAACCATCATTCACCCGAGAAAACACAATTATAGTGCTTCATCTAGCGCCCCTTATATTATTAATAATCAACCCACAAATTATTTTGGGAACCACATACTGTAAATATAGTTTAATAAAAACTTTAGATTGTGAATCTAACAATAGAAAATAACACTTCTTATTTACCGAAAAAGTATACAAGAACTGCTAATTCATGTGTCCATATTTAAAAATATGGCTTTTTCAAACTTTTAAAGGATAGAAGTTATCCATTGGTCTTAGGAACCAAAAAATTGGTGCAACTCCAAATAAAAGTTATAAACGTATTCTCCACAATAATACTACTATCACTCACTATTTTAACTCTCCCTCTTATAAGTAGTATCAACAAAACCCTCAACCCTAAATCCTACCCAGATTATATTAAAACAATAGTCTCATACTCCTTCATAATCAGCCTACCCCCAACTATTATATTTATCCAATCCGGACAGGAAATAATAATCTCAAACTGACATTGAATAACGATTCAGACCATGAAACTAACCCTGAGTTTTAAACTAGACTTTTTTTCTATAGTATTTATACCCATCGCCTTATTTATCACTTGATCCATTATAGAATTTTCAATATGATACATACACTCTGACCCTAATATTAATCGGTTCTTTAAATATTTACTAATATTTCTTATTACAATGCTAATTCTAGTTACCGCCAATAATATGTTTCAACTCTTTATTGGTTGAGAAGGAGTAGGCATTATATCATTTATGCTCATCGGATGATGATATGGACGAACAGATGCTAACACAGCCGCACTGCAGGCCATTTTATATAATCGCATCGGAGACATCGGATTTATCTTATCCATAGCATGATTTATAATTAATTCAAATTCATGAGAAATTCAACAGATCTTTATCTTGAGCACAGAAAATACAACGCTCCCATTAGCAGGATTACTATTAGCCGCCACAGGAAAATCAGCTCAATTCGGTTTACACCCATGACTTCCTTCCGCCATAGAAGGCCCCACTCCTGTCTCAGCCCTACTACACTCAAGCACAATAGTAGTTGCAGGAATTTTCCTGCTTATTCGATTCTACCCCCTAATAGAAAATAACAAAACCATTATAACACTAGCTCTATGCTTAGGAGCTATTACCACTCTTTTTACAGCCATCTGCGCCCTCACCCAAAATGATATCAAAAAGATTGTCGCCTTCTCTACCTCAAGCCAGCTAGGTCTTATAATAGTTACAATCGGTATTAATCAACCCCACCTAGCCTTCCTCCATATTTGCACCCACGCATTCTTCAAAGCCATATTATTCCTATGCTCCGGATCTATTATTCACAGCTTAAACGACGAACAAGACATTCGAAAAATAGGAGGTCTATTCAAACCCATGCCTTTTACAACCACTGCACTAATTATTGGAAGTCTGGCGCTAACCGGAATGCCCTTTCTAACGGGATTTTATTCTAAAGATCTAATTATTGAAGCAATTAACACATCCTATACAAACGCCTGAGCCCTTTTACTCACTCTAATCGCTACATTCCTAACAGCCGTCTACAGTACTCGCATCATCTTCTATGCACTGCTTGGAAAACCACGTTTTTCCTCTCTCATTTTAATTAATGAGAATGACCCTATATTAATAAATCCTATCACACGCCTACTAATTGGCAGTATCTTCGCCGGATTTATTATTTCCAACAATATTCCACCCTCAACCGTACCTCAAATAACTATACCCTTATATCTTAAAATTACCGCTTTATTAGTAACTCTAACAGGATTTGCCCTAGCTATAGAACTTAATAATTTAACTCAAAACCTAAAGTATAAAAACCCATCGATTTTATTCAAATTCTCAACCATACTAGGATATTTCCCACCTATCATACATCGCACTAACCCATTCACAACCCTATATATTAGCCAAAAATCAGCCACTATGCTTATAGACCTAATCTGACTAGAAAACACATTACCCAAATTAACTGCTAAAATACAACAAAACCTCTCGACACTAATTTCCAGCCAAAAAGGACTAATCAAATCATATTTCCTATCCTTTTTTATCACCATTATTGTCGTAATACTTTTACTTATTCCCTCGAGTAATCTCTAAAATAATTACTACCCCAATAAGCAAAGACCAACCAGTGACAAGAACAAGTCAATTACCAAAGCTATATAACGCACCAACACCCATAATCTCAGAACTAAAAACATCTACTCCATCTGAATTATAAATAATTCAATCCCCCGCCTTATTAAACTCAGAAGCTAAACTCAACTTCTCACTAATCAGAACGTACACAACCAACAGAACCTCCACAACCAATCCAACAATAAATGAACCAAGTACTACTAAACTGGATACTCACACTTCAGGATATTGCTCCGTAGCCATAGCTGTAGTATACCCAAAAACAACAAGCATCCCCCCTAAATAAATTAAAAACACCATTAACCCCAAAAACGAACCACCGAAACTCACAACAATACTACAACCAACTGCCCCACTCATAATTAAACCCACCCCGCCATAAATAGGTGAGGGTTTAGAAGAAAAACTAACAAAACCAACTACAAAAATAATACTCAAAATTAATACAATATAAACTATCATTATTCCTACATGGCCTATACCCACGACTAATGACACGAAAAATCACCGTTGTATTTCAACTATAGGAACAACTAATGACCAACATTCGAAAATCTCACCCATTAATCAAAATCATTAATAGCTCATTCATTGATTTACCCACCCCATCTAGTATCTCATCATGATGAAATTTTGGATCCCTTCTAGGCACCTGTTTAGCGTTACAAATCCTGACAGGACTCTTTCTTGCAATACATTACACATCCGACACTGCCACGGCCTTCAACTCCGTATCACACATATGCCGAGAAGTAAATTACGGCTGAGTACTACGATACCTTCATGCCAACGGCGCCTCCATATTCTTTATCTGCCTATACATGCACGTAGGACGAGGTATTTACTATGGATCCTACATATTTAAAGAGACCTGAAACACAGGAGTGATTTTATTATTTACTGTTATAGCTACTGCATTCATAGGATATGTCCTACCATGAGGCCAAATATCCTTTTGAGGGGCTACTGTAATTACCAACCTGCTATCTGCAATCCCATACATCGGAACCGACCTTGTCGAATGGATTTGAGGCGGCTTCTCCGTAGATAAAGCCACTCTAACCCGATTTTTCGCTTTCCACTTTTTACTTCCATTCATCATCTCAGCTCTAGTTATAGTACACTTATTATTTTTACACGAAACAGGATCCAATAATCCCACAGGCATGCCCTCCAACACAGACATAATTCCCTTCCACCCTTACCATACAATCAAAGATATGTTAGGATTCTTTGTAATAATACTGGCTCTCTTATGCTTAGTACTATTCTCGCCCGATATATTAGGTGACCCTGATAATTACTCACCAGCAAATCCACTCAGCACCCCTCCTCACATTAAACCAGAATGATATTTTCTATTTGCGTACGCAATCTTACGATCAATTCCCAATAAACTAGGAGGCGTATTGGCCCTAGTTCTCTCGATCCTAATTCTAGTTATTATTCCCCTCCTTCATACCTCTAAACAACGCAGCATAACTTTCCGCCCCTTTAGTCAATGTCTGTTCTGACTACTAGTAGCAGACCTTCTTACCCTAACATGAATTGGCGGACAACCAGTCGAACACCCATACGTTATCATCGGCCAACTAGCATCAATCCTGTACTTCCTAATTATTATTGTACTAATACCCCTAACCAGTCTCATAGAAAACCATTTATTGAAATGAAGAGTCTATGTAGTATATCAATTACACTGGTCTTGTAAACCAGAAAAGAGGAAGAAAATTCCTCCAAAGACTCAAGAGAGAAGTTTTTAACTCCACCATCAACACCCAAAGCTGATATTCTATATAAACTATCTCCTGCACATGTAAAATAATTACCATGCATAATTGTGCATAAAATTATTTACCACATGAATATTAAATACGTACATACAAACCTTAACATTACATAATACATTATATGTATAATTATACATTAAATTATCTACCACATGAATATTAAGCATGTACATATAAACTTTAATATTACATAATACATTACATGTATAATCGTACATTAAATTATTCACCACATGAATATCAAGCATGTACATACAGACCTTAATATTACATAATACATATAATGCGTAATCGTACATACCCCATACATTTAAATAATCCTCGTCAACACGACTATCCATAACTACAATTCAACCTCATGATCTACCTACCTCCGTGAAACCAACAACCCGCCCAAAACGTATCACCCTTCTCGCCCCGGGCCCATAACATGTGGGGGTTTCTACAATGGGTCGTAAACGACATCTGGTTCTTACTTCAGGCACATAAAACTAGTGATCGCCCATTCGTTCCTCTTAAATAAGACATCTCGATGGATTCATGACTAATCAGCCCATGCCGCGGCATAACTGTGGTGCCATGCCCTTGGTATTTTTTAATTTTTGGGGATGCTTGGACTCAACATTGGCCGTCAAAGGCCCTGACCCGGAGCATATAATCCAGCTGGACTTTATATGCAGACCCTTGACCCTCATAATGGTGGCCGGGACATTTGATTTAATGGTCACAGGACATAACTGTAATTGTTCCAGGAATGTAGTCTGTTGTAATGGACTTAATGGTACTGCTGACATAAAACCAAATCAGGTGTATTAGTATTCATGGTATCGGGACATACGCATACGCATACGCATACGCATACGCATACGCATACGCATACGCATACGCATACGCATACGCATACGCATACGCATACGCATACGCATACGCATACGCATACGCATACGCATACGCATACGCATACGCATACGCATACGCATACGCATACGCATACGCATACGCATACGCATACGCATACGCATACGCATACGCATACGCATACGCATACGCATACGCATACGCATACGCATACGCATACGCATACGCATACGCATACGCATACGCATACGCATACGCATACGCATACGCATACGCATACGTTTCATAGAACAAACCCCCCTTACCCCCCATTAAGCCGGAACTAAAATATTGCTAATTATTTCTTGCCAAACCCCAAAAACAAGAATAACAATATAGTAGTATCTATCGACTTAATATATTCTAGCTAATTCCATAACTCTCTCCACCCATTAGGACCATACCCCCTTACTTTAAAGATTCGCTTTCCTTAGACAGACATCTCCTCAGATCTGAAATTGCACCATTCGACGGAACAGATAAACAACGATTCTGAAGTTAATGTAGCTTAATTTA